TAATTCCGACAACTTCTGGAGAAAAAGAGGCATTCACTTATTACAGAGATGGTGCGATTTGATTATCTTTTTTTTTTACCGATCTCAGTCTTAGGAGAAAGATACATTCTTCCCAGAGAAAGAAAAAAATTTTGAAAAAAAACCTACGCTTGCTGAAGGTGAAGTTTGGAAATAAAACGATTAATTCCTTCTGTCGTGTATCCCCGATTTATGCAGCCTCATATGCTTCAATTTTAGATTTATAGTATTAAGCGAAAGGTTATACCTCTATGGGGTTAGGTCAACCCTACTCCACTAGTACCAATGGGCGGCATGGGGGAAGAAGCACTACGCTTAGGAATCAACAACACGAGAAAACTTTGTAAAAAAACCCTTCCTTTCTTTTCGGGATCGGGACTAACAAGAATGGTTGGGACAATAAACATCCATCTCGTTCGTATTTTGGATACCCATATAACCATCGAAGACTGTTGAGGTGACTAATTCCGGGAAATTAAGCGGCGTTGAGGACAAAGAAATTGTTGAAGTAACTATTTATCTAGTAATAAAATACTTGATGTTAAGAAAAGATCCTGTACAGGAAGGTTGGCTAGAGATTTCGTGTAAAAACACTAGTCCCACTCAGTTGATAATGACAATATTGCAATCTTTTTTGCTTCTACATTTATCATATCATTATTATTATTATACACATAAAGGAGGAGCCGTATGAGATGAAAATCTCATGTACGGTTCTGGAACGGAGATTCATTGAACCGAATGACGACCGTAACGGATGTCGGCTCAATCTGAAGGAAATTATGCGGAAGCTTTACAGAATTATTATGAGGCTATGCGACTGGAAATTGATCCCTATGATCGAAGTTATATACTTTATAACATAGGCCTTATCCACACAAGTAACGGAGAACATACGAAAGCTTTGGAATACTATTTTCGAGCACTCGAACGAAACCCGTTCTTACCTCAAGCTTTTAACAATATGGCCGTGATCTGTCATTACGTGCGACTATCTCCACTATAGAATAGAAAAATAAAATAGGCTTTCTACATATATATCGTTCGAAACAACGATTTTTATCAGCTGTAGCAAAGAAAGAAACTTCATAGAAGTAGAAATATGAAGAAATATATGCCTAGATACTTTTTTTTTCTATGGATAAACGATCTAATTGATAGAGGAAGCACCGTAAAGATCAATTAATAAGGGTTTTGGCCGATACAACAAGAACTGCTTACTTCTATCATGATAGAAGAGTTAGGAATCAACTTATGTAATAAAGTGGATCCCCTAAGCTTTTGAGCAGCGGTGTAGTATCAGATCCCAAAGATAGTAAGTCTTTTCGTATGAAGAAAAGTCTTTCTCAAAGATTCTATAGAAATTAAGATATCATATATGAAAATATATGATATATGAAATCGAGATAGTTACCTGTCAGAAACTTATAATAAGAGTGTGAATGGCGATGCTTTATTCTTCTGAAGGTAGGAGAAAAGATAAAACTATAAAAAAGGATTAAATTATTTATTAATCCAGTTTCAAGTTTGAAACTCATGTAATTAACCTATTTTCTTGTGGTTTATTCCAAAAAAAAATGGAAGATCAAAAGAATTGACTGTTGAGCCGTATGAGTCAGGAAACTCTCAAGTACGGTTCTAAGGAAAGGAATTTTTTCACCTATTCCGACCGCGGAGAACAGGCCACTCGACAGGGAGATTCTGAAATTGCGGAATCTTGGTTTGATCAAGCTGCTGAATATTGGAAACAAGCTATAGCCCTTACCCCCGGTAATTATATTGAAGCACAGAATTGGTTGAAGATCACAGGGCGCTTTGAATAATACCACTCTGTTTATTTTTCTATTCTAATTTATTAGAATTTTATTCTGTATATCTTCTATATTGTCTCTCTTTAGAGAATATAGAAGATATACAGAATCCATCTATATCTATATTTCTTTCTCTAGTTCGAATTGAAATGAAATATATAACAAATTCTTTTTATAAATTTTTATCTGCTACCTATCCTATATTGAATATATTGATTTGTTATAGTTTTCCCAATCCCAATCAGTGAAATAAAAAAGATCATTTCTATAGGAACAACCAATCAAAAGATTTCACTATATCTCTTCTAACTTCTAAAATCGTTTTCTTTTCTCTGGGATTTCGTAGAGATAAATGATAAGTAGATTATAGTAGAAAGTTTTTTTAGGCTATTCAAACCAATAAAAGAGACCTTCTAAACTAAAAACGAAATAGAAATACCCATATGTTCCCGAGTAATGCTAATAACTGCTCACGTGATTTGAAATTTATTCTAATTACATAAGAATATCTTCTATGTAAGATATGCAAGAAAGAAAAAAAGTGAAATTAATTCCATCTAGCAACCTCTAAGTGAAATCTGAATAAAATAGGTTGGACAAAAAAATTATTGAACGTCATAAAATTCAAAGTCCATAAAAAGTTTTTGAAGATTTTCAAAAGGTCCGTTGAG